CTATGGTAACTGAGTTCATGAATTATGGCCAACAAACAGTACGAGCCGCAAGGTATATTGGTCAAGGTTTTATGATTACCTTATCACACGCGAATCGTTTACCTGTAACTATTCAATACCCCTATGAAAAATTGATTACATCCGAGCGTTTCCGCGGCCGAATCCACTTTGAATTTGATAAATGCATTGCTTGTGAAGTATGTGTTCGCGTATGTCCTATAGATCTGCCCGTTGTTGATTGGAAATTGGAAACTGATATTAGAAAGAAACGATTGCTTAATTACAGTATTGATTTTGGAGTATGTATATTTTGTGGTAATTGCGTTGAGTATTGTCCAACAAATTGTTTATCAATGACTGAAGAATATGAACTTTCTACTTATGATCGTCACGAATTGAATTATAATCAAATTGCTTTGGGTCGGTTACCAATGTCAGTAATTGACGATTACACAATTCGAACAATTTTAAATTTGCCTGAAATAAAAACTTAATAACTCATTTTGATCTAAAAGAATGAGGCTTTTTATTTGGTGAATAACTAGAATTTTATTAATATATTCATAATTATATTGATTATATTGATTAGGAGACGAGAATCATGTTTTAATTTATATTAAATTTCTATGACTATATTGAGGATTTGCAAATATATAGATTTAAATTACTCTTTCGAGAGATTAGGCCAATAACTATATCTACATCAATCCATATCCATGAAAATGGAATTTTTAATTTAATAATAATTAAGAACTATTATAAAAAAGTAGATTTCCCTCTTTTTTCCTGACCGGGTGTCAATAAAGTTATGAAAGATTTTGATTTATTTATCTCTTATTTTATATATAATGGATTTACCTGGACTAATACATGATTTTCTTTTAGTCTTTCTGGGATTGGGTCTTATATTAGGGGGTCTGGGAGTAGTATTACTTCCCAATCCCATTTATTCTGCCTTTTCATTGGGATTTGTTTTTGTTTGTATATCTTTATTCTATATTCTATCAAACTCGCATTTTGTAGCTGCCGCGCAGCTCCTTATTTACGTAGGAGCCATAAATGTTTTAATCATTTTTGCTGTGATGTTCATAAATGGTTCAGAATATTCCAAAGATTTCCGCCTTTGGACCGTGGGAGATGGAGTAACTTCCGTGGTCTGCACAAGTATTTTTTTTTCACTAATTACTACTATTCCAGATACGTCATGGTACGGGATTATTTGGACTACAAAAGCAAGCCAGATTATAGAGCAAGATCTGATAAGTAATAGTCAACAAATTGGGATTCATTTATCAACAGATTTTTTTATTCCGTTTGAATTTATTTCACTAATTCTTTTAGTTGCGTTAATCGGCGCAATTGCTGTAGCTCGTCAATAATAACTTTTTAGAACCGGAAAACCCTTGTTATGAGCTATCAGATGCATTTCCTTTTTCTATTTGACTTTGGATATAAAAGAGAAAGTCTTTATTAGTTTGATCTATTCCCAATATATTCCTTTATTTCATTATTCTAGTCAATCCAATTGGTTAAATTGTTGTTCATATTGAAATGAATCGAGATTGATGAGGAGTTGGTTAATGATGCTCGAACATGTACTTGTTTTGAGTGCCTATTTATTTTCTGTCGGTCTATATGGATTGATTACAAGTAGAAATATGGTTAGGGCTCTTATGTGTCTTGAACTTATATTAAATGCGGTTAATCTCAATTTTGTAACATTTTCTGATTTTTTTGATAGTCGTCAATTAAAAGGAGCAATTTTTTCTATTTTTGTTATAGCTATTGCAGCTGCTGAAGCCGCTATTGGACTCGCCATTGTTTCATCAATTTATCGTAACAGAAAATCAACTCGTATAAATCAATCTAATTTGTTGAATAAGTAATATTATCCTATTAAAATAAAATTAGAATTTTCATAAATCAATTAAAATTAGCATGTGTGCCACGTAAGGTATGATCATGTTATCACAAAGATAAGAAATCAAAGTAGTTTGGCACTGTCAATCCAGAAAAAACCGGGTAACTCATCGATTCATCTAGTATTAGTATTTAAATATATAATTCATTTATCAATTTACTAGATTGAAACTTTATCACGTTCAAAAATATCGATCCAATGTCGCATTCAGTAAAGATTTATGATACATGTATTGGGTGTACTCAATGTGTCCGAGCCTGTCCTACGGATGTATTAGAAATGATACCTTGGGACGGATGTAAAGCCAAACAAATAGCTTCCGCTCCAAGAACAGAGGATTGTGTCGGCTGTAAGAGATGCGAATCCGCCTGCCCAACGGATTTCTTGAGTGTTCGAGTTTATTTATGGCATGAAACAACCCGCAGTATGGGTATAGCTTATTAATACGTTACAGAAACCTCTCCTTGAGTCCATTTTTTTTTACCGCCAAAACATGTGCCCAAAAATATCTTATTTTTGGGCACATGTTTTTCTGGTCCAAGCGTATCTTGTCTTTACCACGAACAAATTTCCTTGGTT